CCCTAATACATTACAAAATTTCGCTTTAGCCAATGATCTAATCAGAGGAATAATTGGAACTATTATATCAAGTTTTTTGCTAAAAATTTCGATTAAAAATGTATTTTGCAGCATTTGACTCCGTACCACTGAACGATTTACCCGCACATTTAAAAAATAGCCTAAAAGCTGAAATGAATGTTCGGATAATTGGTTTATATTGATCGTTCTTGGTTGAGACCAAACATAAAAAAAACATTGCCATAAATGAATAAAATAATGTTTCCATTTATTCATCAAAAAAGGCGAATTCTTTGAAGCCAGAATGCATTTTCCTTGATATCTAACATAATGAATGAGAGGATCCTTGAAGAATGTTAAAGTATACGAAAAATCCTTAGCAAAAACTTCTACAAGATGTTCTCTTTTTGCATAAAAAAAAATTCGTTCAAAAAAAACGCTAAAAGATTTTAATCGTAAATGAGAGGATTTATTACGTAGAAAAAGGAAGATAGATTCATATTCACATACATAAAAATTATAGAGGAACAAGAATAATCTCGGATTACTTTTTGAAAAAGTAGAAATCGAGTTTTTGGTAGTAATAAAACTATTCCAATTACTAAAATTATAAAGAAACAATCGTAATAAATGAAAAAAAGGGGCATCTTTCACCCAGTATCGAAGGATTTGAACTAAGATTTCCAGATGGATAGGATATGGTATTCGTATATCTGACACATAATTTAAATATGTAAATTTATCCTCCAAAAAGGGAAAAATGGAATGAATTGATCTCAAATTTTTATAAGATTTTATGATTTCTGCCTCCTCTAAGGAAGAGCTTAATTCTAGGAAAAATGGAATTTCCACGACGATGGCAAAACCCTCTGATATTATTTGAGAATAAAAATTCTTATTATAGCCCCAAAATGGATTTTTGTTAGAATCATTAGCCGAAATGATTAAATGATTCTGTTGATACATTCGAGTAATTAAACGTTTTACAATTAGTAAACTATATTTACTGTCAGAACCTACATTTTCCACAAAAATGGATCTATTAAAATTATGACTATAAGCAAGTCCATAAATATACTCCCGAAAAATAAGTGGGTATAGGAAGTCCTGTTGGCGAGATCTAGCTCGTTCTAAATATACTTGATATTCCTTCATTTTAGAAATTCTATTTGGTCAACGGATCAGAGATTCATTGGATTATCAAATGATACATAGTGCGATACAGTCAAAACAAGGTATTCTATATATATATTAGAATTGAAAAAAACAAATATGAATAGATACCTAGAAAACAAGTTAAAAAAAACCCATTAATGGACTATCTCCGCTCGCTTGTTCCATCTAATTGTTCTAGGACAACAAGCTAGTTAGAAATCCTTTATTTTTTGGACCAACCGCTCTTTTGATTTTGGAAAAAAATATCTTTATCAATATACTCTTTCTTCTACACATTTATTGCTACCCCATAACATAATGGAGAATAGCTAATAATTAGGACTCATAACAAAAATCCTTAATCCATTCGTTGGAAAAACTTTTTCCACAGCAAGCACTAATCCTTTTTTAACGTATAATTAGATGTGGTAATCATTCAAATAAAAAATGAAAGCTCGTTGCTTTTTGTTTCCCTATAATTGGAGCATCTAAGCTCTATCCTTTTATTAATTAAACCCAACTGAATTCATTTGTTCCGAGCCAACAATTCAAACGAAAATTTGGGCCGGGTCCAATAAAAATTTTTAGAATTCACCATTGATACGACATGCTGCTTTTTCCATTCATTCCTTTCTGGATCAGTCGTGGTCTTACAAACCCTACCGATGGTATGGATGAACCAATTAGTTCATAGAAATGTGTAAAAAATGGAGTCGCACTTAAAAGCCGAGTACTCTACCATTGAGTTAGCAACCCTAATAAAAAAAAATAGAAGGATGTGTATATCCAATCGCAATAAAAAAAAAGATACAATTCTTTAATATTAAAAAAATGTTGCATATTACATTAAATTACAATGAAAAAACTTCTTGTTTGATACAAACTAAATACAACGAATCCATTATTTGACGAAGTAAAAATAAATCTATGTAACATGAGTCAATCCATCCTTTTATTCACGATCGTATTATATTTGTTTGATACACTGTTGTCAATGTTGAAAAAAAAAAAAAAAATACAATCGAGAAAACAAATATAAAAATATTTATATTCTAATTTTTTATTTTAAAATATAAATTATTTCTATTGAATTCATTCTATTATATTATGATATTCAATTAGAATGCTATAATTATGAATTAGACTATATCTATTCCAAATGAAAAAATAGAAATTAAATAGAAAAAATATACCAATCGGAAAGATCCATAGGATTCATTATAGATACAAGAAGTATTTTTGTATTGTGTATTTTATTCGGCTCAATCCTTTTAGTAAAAGATTGGGCCGAGTTTAATTGAAATTAATAGAACGAATGATAATTACTGGATTACAAAGTATCCAT